TCAAAAAAGGGGGGTTCCTCCTTTTATCGTTGTATGTGAAAGACATGTATTCTTCAAAATAGATCGTTCTTTTTAGTTATTATCTATACTTATTTCGTGTATGTGGATAATTTTTAAAATATACTCTTTTTAATATACATTGTTTTTTTACTTTAACATATAAATATATAATAAACATACAAATATATATAATATAAATATATTTATATATACATGTATATGTGATATATATATCACATATACGTATGCGCGCACATCACACATCACATATATAAATGACATGAGGGAAAAAAATGGAAGAAAATAAGGGAAAATTAAAATTGATTAAGTCCAGAGTGCTATGTCCATAATTCAAAGTAAGGAGTATCATAAGATTTCTGATAAACATAAGTTTTTTTATTGGGTTTCAATCCAATCAATCAGTTACACAACAAGTTAGGTAATTACTCCCTTCCCAAAATGAACTAGAATACCTAGGTATTTTTTTTAATTCGAATATATATACTATGATCCATATTTGAATAAAAAAAGTACTCTTTTTTTGGTCTAACTCTTTTTCCTTACTATATATAGTATACTATATAATATATTTATTATACTATTATAGTATAATAAATATGTTTATTAATCACAAAAAAAAATCAGAATAATTAAGAATCCCAATATTTGACTTTTTTTTTCATATCTTTTTTTTTTTATTATTTCTTTTATTATTGTTCCTTTCTAAAAGGATAAAAAAGATAAGAATTGGTGAATCGAGAACAATTTGTAATTATAAGAAAAAAGAGTTTCTTTTCTTATGGAACATACATATCAATATGCGTGGATAATACCTTTTCTTCCACTTCCAGTTACTATGTCAATAGGATTTGGACTTCTACTTATTCCGACAGCAACAAAAAATATTCGTCGCATGTGGGCTTTTCCTAGTGTTTTACTCTTAAGTATAGCTATGGTGTTTTCAGCCAATCTGTCTATTCAACAAATAAATGGAAGTTTTATCTATCAATATCTATGGTCTTGGACCATCAATAATGATTTTTCCTTAGAGTTTGGATACTTGATCGATCCACTTACTTCTATTATGTCAATACTAATTACTACTGTTGGAATCATGGTTCTTATTTATAGTGACAAGTATATGTATCACGATCAAGGATATTTGAGATTTTTTGCTTATATGAGTTTTTTTAATACTTCTATGCTGGGATTAGTTACTAGTTCAAATTTGATACAAATTTATATCTTTTGGGAACTTGTGGGAATGTGTTCTTATTTATTAATAGGGTTTTGGTTCACACGACCAATTGCAGCAAGTGCTTGTCAAAAAGCTTTTGTAACTAATCGTGTAGGGGATTTTGGTTTATTGTTAGGAATCTTAGGTTTTTATTGGATAACAGGTAGTTTAGAATTTCGGTATTTGCTCGAAATAACTAATAACTTAATCCAAAATAATGGGGTCAATTCTTTATTTGCTACCTTGTGTGCTTCTTTATTATTCGTCGGTGCAGTTGCTAAATCCGCACAATTCCCCCTTCACGTATGGTTACCTGATGCTATGGAAGGACCCACTCCTATTTCGGCTCTTATACACGCTGCTACTATGGTAGCAGCAGGAATTTTTCTTGTAGCTCGGCTTCTTCCTCTTTTCATAGTCATACCTTATATAATGAATTTCATTTCTTTAATAGGTGTAATAACACTATTATTAGGGGCTACTTTGGCCCTTGCTCAAAGAGACATTAAAAAAAGCTTAGCCTATTCCACAATGTCTCAATTGGGTTATATTATATTAGCTCTAGGTATAGGTTCTTATCGAGCTGCTTTATTCCATTTGATCACTCATGCCTATTCAAAAGCTTTATTGTTTTTGGGATCCGGATCTATTATTCATTCAATGGAACCTATTGTTGGATATTCACCAGATAAAAGTCAGAATATGGTTCTTATGGGTGGTTTAACAAGATATGTTCCAATTACAAGAACTACTTTTTTATTGGGTACACTTTCTCTTTGTGGTATTCCACCTCTTGCTTGTTTTTGGTCCAAAGATGACATTCTTAATGATAGTTGGTTGTATTCACCAATTTTCGCAGTAATAGCTTATTTCACAGCAGGATTAACCGCATTTTATATGTTTCGGGTATATTTACTTACCTTTGATGGGTATTTCCGCGTTCATTTTAAAAATTACAGTAGCACAAAAAATGGTTCGTTCTATTCCATATCTCTATGGGGAAAAGGAACTCCAAGAGGAGTCAATCCAAATTTACTTTTATCAACAATGAATAAAAAGGTTTCTTTTTTTGCAAAAGAAAGATCGAAAATTGATAATAATGTAAGAAATAGGATACGATACTTTAGTACTTACT